AAAAAAAGATACAAAAAATCGAAGAAAAAAGGCGACCCACTTTCAGACACATAGTAGGTATTAAGTAGAATAGAGGCTCATACAAATGAATCAAATTATATATCAGGAACCAGATTTGAACTGGTGACACGAGGATTTTCAGTCCTCTGCTCTACCGGCTGAGCTATCCTGACCATTAACGATGCATCATCCTCATTTTACTAGAGGATTTGGTTTATGTCAATTAAAAAAAAAAGATACAAAAAAGTATTAAAAGAAGAGTCTCGCAGGGGATTTTCTTGGATCTTCAAAGAGAATACTTTGTCAGTTTCAGTATGAGTAATGATATGGATTATGAATCATTCAAAGGGATATGTATTCCGATGCTCATTTGTACGTATATCATATATATCACAAGACTTGTGTATGATATCTGATACGAAAGAGAAAATTTTTTGCTCGGATACGTTTGTAAAATGTATAAAATGTAAAAGAATAGGATGAACATAAGAAATTTTGACCTCTTAACAAGGGAAAGGGTAGGGAAAGAAATAGGTAGAGCGGTAAACGGGTTTTTTAGGATTGGGGATAGAGGGACTTGAACCCTCACGATTTTTAAAGTCGACGGATTTTCCTCTTACTATAAATTTCATTGTTGTCGGTATTGATATTGACATGTAGAATGGGACTCTATCTTTATTCTCGTCCAATTAATCCATTGATTTATCAGACTATGGAGTGAATTGTTTGATTAGTGAATATTCTATTTGATTCTTTCTTCAATTTGAAATCGATTCACAAGGATTCTTTTGATTTTTCATATAATTCTTTTTGCTATAACCTATAAAAAAATAGAAATCAAAAGAATAGGTGTCCCAGTCGTCTTTTTTGAAATAGTTTTTTCATTATGTATTCTATATGTTTATCCTTGCTGAAGTTTCGATAGAAGTATTCTTTTACCAACGCAAAAGCAGTCAACCCCATTTGTTCGAACAACTTCCATTGAGTCTCTGCACCTATCCTATTTCTTTTTGAACTTAAACAGGATTTGGCTCAGGATTGCCCTTTTTTTTTCCAGGGTTTCTCTGAATTTGAAAGTTATCACTTAGTAGGTTTCCATACTAAGGCTCAATACAATTAAGTCCGTAGCGTCTACCGATTTCGCCATATCCCCTTTTTGTTTTGAGATTAGGATCTCATTATAATGGTCTTCCCTTTTTTTTTCTTTCATTTCGTTTTTTGCAGAACCCGTTGAATTTATTAGATATAGCTAGCGATTCTTATATCGAATCGTGTTTCTTTTCTTTCCCCTATTTGATTTCTTACCTATTCGTATCTTCGTTCGTCTCTATTGGGGACTCCCTTTTTTTTATTTGGTCCAATCAGAAAAGATTCTATCATTTCTGTATTCGCAATTCAATATAGACAAGTGTATACTACATAACATATACACACCTCTTGTACTCCGATTTTTCTCAGGCAATTTGTGGAATACTCGAACGGTCGATTCTTTTTGTCTTAACTTCCGCCTTTCTGAATGAAAACAAAAGATCGGAGTGTCTCATTATGGTATGGCTTGCATTTATATGGGTTGCATCTTTCTCTTATCCGTTTCGTATACTTTAAAGCAAGATTCTATATAACCAGATAAGCATAACATAACGAAAAAAACTAAAAAAGAAAAAAAAAATTCGAATTAATTAGTCTAAAACTTTTTTAGTCTAAAAAAGTTTAATTATAAAAAGTTTCATTTTTGAAATTGATTAGTTCATTTAGACTATTTAATTTAGACTGAGAATATCTATATCTTCTTTTAATGTATGATTTATCTTAACAATGGTAATTAATATATTATTTATCTTCCAATGGATATTATAATATAATATCTCAGATAACTATCTAAAAGATAAAAAACTAAGATAGTGAATAGATGAGATCCTAATAGTTTGCTGAATTCCTATGTATACAAAATTTCTAGTATTTGAGCCTGCTTAGCTCAGAGGTTAGAGCATCGCATTTGTAATGCGATGGTCATCGGTTCGATTCCGATAGCCGGCTTTCCCTATTTCTTTTGTTTGATTTTTTACATAATTGACAATGTTAAAATAAAAAAACATAGAAAAAGCTTCTTCTCCCTTTGCCTTCCAAATGTCGCTGGCTTGTTTATTTAGATCTTTTCAGAACAAAGCGGAAACCCCTTTTGATTTAATATATCGATATCGATATTCTATTTCCATATATACTTAATACTCGATTTAATTTATATTTATCTAATAGCGTAATAGATAATTTTTTTTTTAATTTCTGTTATTTATCTATTTATTATTTCTATATTTATATAGAAGAATTTATAAAGAATCTATATCTTTTTTGTATGGAATACAATAGGAATACTACAATCTATATATAATTAATAATTCAATATAATTAATAATTAACTAATTAAATAAATATTAATAAAAAATGAATACAAATACAAAAATAGAAAAAAAATGGATATTGATCCAAATTATCTCATTAATATTTGTAGTACAATACTTCAGCGGATTTCGCTTCATTTAGTTCAGTTTTAATTTTTTTATGAAATTTCAATCAAATTCATAAGGGAGTATTTATGTCACGTTACCGAGGGCCTCGTTTCAAAAAAATACGCCGTCTGGGGGCTTTACCGGGACTAACTAGTAAGAGGCCTAAAGCCGGCAAAAACCAATCCCGCCCCGGGAAAAAATCTCAATATCGTATTCGCTTAGAAGAAAAACAAAAATTGCGTTTTCATTATGGTCTTACAGAACGACAATTACTTAAATACGTTCGTATAGCCAGAAAAGCAAAAGGGTCAACAGGTCAGGTTTTACTACAATTACTTGAAATGCGTTTGGATAACATCCTTTTTCGATTGGGTATGGCTTCAACTATTCCTCAAGCCCGCCAATTAGTTAATCATAGACATATTTTAGTTAATGATCGTATAGTAGATATACCAAGTTATCGCTGCAAACCCCGCGATATTATTTCTGCGAGGGATGGACAAAAATCTAGAGCTCTGATTCAAAATTATCTTGATTCAGCGATCCCTGAGGAATTACCAAAGCATTTGACCCTTCACACATTACAATATAAAGGATTAGTCAATCAAATAATAGATAGGAAATGGGTCGGTTTGAAAATAAACGAATTGCTTGTCGTAGAATATTATTCTCGTCAGACTTAAACCTAACTGAAAAAAAGGTTTGGACAAATTTGCCCCTTTTCGACTAACTTAAGGTTAAGTAAAGGAATACAACACAAGTAAAAGGAAAGGGTTTTGATTCGGGGATTTTTCTCACATTCATGGATCATAGATGATAAGTAGGGTTCAGTCCCTGTCGTCCAGTATTTTCCGTATCACAGAGATTCGAAATAGAGAATCTATCTAAAAGAAAGGTCTAACTCTTTTGTATCGCTTTTTAGTTAATACATTGTGGTCAATTCCATTTGTGAATTAGGTGAAGGGGCGGAAAGAGAGGGATTCGAACCCTCGGTAAACAAAAGTCTACATAGCAGTTCCAATGCTACGCCTTGAACCACTCGGCCATCTCTCCTACATAATGATTATGGCCGATACCCCCAGCGAATAGCGAGTTATTCATATTAGACTGCTCGATAGGTACGGACAATCAATTCGAACTATTCGGCTAAAAATAAAGAGAAGGTTTTTTTGTGAAAGGACTGTTAAAATGTTAAAGTTAAAAGTAATACAATTACAATAAAGATATACATTTATTGATGTTTACTGATGAGGGTACTCATATCTTTTTTTATAATGTTTATACTCAATGAATTGGAACGAATCAAATCAATAAATGGGTTTATCTTTTTTTTTTTTATTATTATTATTAGGTTTAACGGATACCTTTCAAATTCATAATTCTCTTTAAACTTGAAGTGAATTCCCTTTCTATAATTTCGAATTTCTATAAGAATTCTAAAATTCTTTTCCATTTTTATATCTCTCAACAATAACCCCTTACTCCATAGATCTATTAAAAATTCATAAATCATCCCAGGGATTTTGATATATATTTGATTATATTGTGTATACCTTTTATGCACAAAACACAAAGGGGGCCCGTTATTCTATTTTCATGTTATGATTATTCGATTCTTTTTCCTCTTTCGACCATAATCAAAACTTCTCAAAATTTCCTATTCTATCCTAAATCCCAATCTTATACTAAAACAAAAAGAGAAATTTGAAGTAGAGGGGTACCCCTTTTTTTAATTGGTCCGTTTTTATGTTATTTCGTACTGTACACTTCCTTTATTTGTGAGATCATTTTCTTACGAGGGGTAATGAAAAGAGTTATAGAAAGGATTGCTACCTATGCCTAGATCGCGGATAAATGGAAATTTTATTGATAAGACCTTTTCAATCGTAGCCAATATCTTATTACGAATAATTCCGACAACTTCAGGAGAAAAAGAAGCATTTACTTATTACAGAGATGGTGCGATTTGATTATTTTTTTATTTATCGTTCTCGGTCTTAGGAAAACGACACGCGATTCGGAATAGAAAAAAACTATTGAATGAAATCTAAGAAAAAAAAGAAATTCACGCTTGTTGAAGGTGAAGTTTATAAATAAAACAATTCCTTCTGTCGTGTATCCCCGATTAATGCAACCTCGGATGCTTGGATTGTTGATTCTAGTATTGAGCGAAAGGTTACACCTATTATGTATGGGTATATATTGCCAGTCAACCCTATCACACTAATACCAATAGGCGGCATAGAGGAAGAAGCACTACGCCGAGGAATCAACTACACGAAAACTTTGTTATTTGTTATAAAGACTCCTTTTCTTTATCGGGATCGGGGCTAAGAAAAAAATGGTTGGGACAACAAAATCCATCTCGTTCGTACTTTGGATACCCATATAACCATCGAAGACTGTTGAAGTGACTAATTCCTGAAAATTAAGGAGCGGTGAGAACAAAGAAATTGCTGGAGTTTCCATTTTTATCTAGTACCAACAAACACGCTTAATGTTAAGAAAAGATCTTTTGCAAGAGGGTTGGCTAAAGATTTCTTGTAAAAAAATTAGCCCCGCTCGGTTCATAATGACAATACTTCGACCTTTTTTAATTTCATGGATTATTCTCATTATGCACATAAAGGAGGAGCCGTATGAGGTGAAAACCTCACGTACGGTTTTGGAACGGAGGATTCTTTGAATAGAATGACGACCGTAACGGATGTCAGCTCAATCCGAAGGAAATTATGCGGAAGCGTTACAGAATTATTATGAAGCTATGCGCCTAGAAATTGATCCCTATGATCGAAGCTATATACTCTATAACATAGGCCTTATCCACACAAGTAACGGAGAACATACAAAAGCTTTAGAATATTATTTTAGAGCACTAGAACGAAACCCGTTCTTACCACAAGCTTTTAATAATATGGCTGTGATCTGTCATTACGTGCGACTATCTCCACTATAGAAAGAAAAAGGGAAAGAAAGAGCAAATACACTACTAAATACTAGAAAAAAGGGTTTTCTACATATTGCATCGTCCAAAAAACGATTTTTATCAGCTGTAGCAAAAGAAGAAACCTCATAGAAGTCAAAATATGAAGAAATAGATAGGCCTAGAGACTTTATTCTATGGATAGCAGATCTAATTGATAGAGGAAGCACCGTAAAGATCAATTAGCGAGTTTTTGAGCCGATACAATAACAACTGCTTTTTTATGTCATGATATGAGATAAAAATTAGGAATCCACTTATGTAATAGAGCCGATCCCCTAAGGTATGGAGCAGCGGTGTAGCATCAGATCCCAAAGACAGTAAGTCTTTTTCATGAGCAAGAAGTCTTTTTCAAGGATTCTATATTAATTTCTATATGAGATGAAACCGAGATAGTTACCTTTCAGAAAAATCTAACGAGACTTTATTTTTCTAAAGGTGGGAGAAAAGATAAAACTTATTATTAATTTGAAGTTTGAAACTCATGTGATTAACTTCTTTTGGTTAATCCGAGAAAAATCGGATAGATCTACGAAAAACCTCATTCAATTAGATATATGATAGGGTAGGTAAAAAGAAAAAATGGGACACCAAAAGAATTGACTGCCGAGCCGTATGAGTTAGGAAACTCTCAAGTACGGTTCTAAGGAAAGGGATTCATGCGCCTATTCCGACCGAGGAGAACAGGCCATTCGACAGGGGGATTCTGAAATTGCAGAGGCTTGGTTCGATCAAGCCGCTGAGTATTGGAAACAGGCTATAGCGCTTACTCCTGGTAATTATATTGAAGCACAGAATTGGTTAAAGATCACAAGACGTTTCGAATAAGAACAAGGATTCTATGTTTATTGATTCTTTTATTTTTATTTCTTCTTTTAGTATTTTAGAATTAGAAATATTCTTCTTCTAAATTATTATTATTACAAATATATTAATATATTAAGATTATTATAAAAATATTACTATATTAATATTTTTATAATAATCTTAATAGTTATAATAATATTAAATATAGTTATAATAATATTAAATCTTAATAGTTATAATAATATTAATAGTGTTTGTGTATTGGTTGTTAATAATTGTTTGTTTAGTGGTAAATCTTTTGTTAATTATTTGATAGTAATTGATTGTTTGTAGTATTTTGTTGAGCCCATCGGTCAGGGTCGTTTCTATCGGAAGAACCAATCAAAGAATCTCATTATATCGCGTTCTTTTTCGTCTGGTATTTCGTGGGATAAGTGGTACACGGCTATAACAAGGAATGCTTTTCTTCTTTTCAGCTATTATATATTATTCTATTAAAACTAATAAATAAATTCTATAAAAACTAATAAAAAACCGTCAAACGAACTCCATCTAGAAACTTCTAATTGAGCTATGAATACACTGGGTTGCACAAAAAAAATTGTTTTTGTCCCAAAGTAAAGTCTGAAAAGTATAAGAAAAACAGGGTCCATTGAGCGCCTAAGACATATGTCATAATAGATCCGAACACTTGCCCCGGATCGACTTCCAGAACATAATTGCTCTAGTGAAGAACTAAAAAAGCGATAGAAGAGAGATAGAAGATAAAGAAACTAATTATAAGCGTCTCTCATGGGTTCAGTAATTTCTTGACTGTTGGCGGGTCTCTTTGTATGTGTTGTCCGGAAAGAGGAGGACTCAATGATTATTCGTTCGCCGGAACCAGAAGTCAAAATTTTGGTAGATAGGGATCCCATAAAAACTTCTTTCGAGGAATGGGCTAAACCGGGTCATTTCTCAAGAACACTAGCTAAGGGACCCGATACTACTACTTGGATCTGGAACCTACATGCCGATGCTCACGATTTCGATAGCCATACCAGTGATTTGGAGGAGATCTCTCGAAAAATATTTAGCGCTCATTTCGGCCAACTCTCCATCATCTTTCTTTGGCTGAGTGGCATGTATTTCCACGGTGCTCGTTTTTCCAATTATGAAGCATGGCTAAGCGATCCTACTCATATTCGACCTAGTGCCCAGGTG